AAAGTTATTTCATTTTTACCACTATTATGATATTACAATCCGATTAGATACCAGCAAAATAAACGTATTCCGGATTTGGTCTGTTTGATGAGAGAAAGACATAATAATCAGAAAAACGAAAAAGTTGATTAATATTTCATTTTTCATCGATTCAGTTAAAAAAAAAGATTCGCATATAATCATATAATATAAAGGAGACGTTTTTACCTAATTTTTGAGTCTAATTCATATAATATGATTTAAGTGCGTAAGAAGACTTGCATTTATTAAACATGTTCAGATATGACTCTAGCTATCTATACATATCTCCTCCTTTATTGAATTTCTATTCAGGACAGCCTATGTCGTGTTCTATCAAAGTTCCTATTTTCTATGTATAAAAATCATATACAGAACAGTTAAGATATTTGATTAGATATCTGTAAAACAATTTCGGTTCTGGGGTTTACATATATGCATAATTGCTATTATAATATTAATATAACCGAGAAGACTTTTTTTTTAATCTTGATTAGTTATGTATTAATTTGAATTTTTTATATCATTAGGGAAAGAAAATTTTAGATTAAAATCCGAGAATCATTCATGAATTCACAGTCACATAGTTAATGGTCCCGATTTGTCCTGAATTTTTGCTTTTGTGACTGAAAAGCCACATTTGATTTCTCACCTCAATCTAAAAAGAAAAGTGGGGATATTTTCGGCTATTTTGTATCGTCTTGGCGGCATGGCCGAGCGGTAAGGCGGGGGACTGCAAATCCTTTTTCCCCAGTTCAAATCCGGGTGTCGCCTGATCAACAAAAACTTCGAAATACCCCTATTGTTTTGCTGATTTAACTTGCCAAATTTGTCCTCAACGCAATCCCAACGGAAGAAAAGGATTCTTGATACTTGCTTGATTCTAAACATCTGAAAGTTCTGTCCTCTAAAGTGCTGTAAATTCTTTCGTCTCGGATTCAAGGCAAGTTTCTAGTAGTGGGGAGTTGATAAATCTTAATCTGATAGCCCTTACACTACTAAATGTAATGTCTACTGATTGGATCTTAAAGTAGAGTGAATACTCAAGAGGAAGTTAATTAGTAATTGCAGAAATGGCGTAAGGTACTTTGTCTACAGACTCATAAAAATCTCTGAGTACTGGGGCATTCAATACTAATTAGATTGATTGAATGGATTAATTGGCCGTTTTTACTTTATTTTATATATTTTTTATATAAAATAAAAAAAAAACGAAGTTCTTTTAGGGAATTCCTATTCCATTCGTGACTAGACTGTCTTACGATTGTTTTACATAGAGAATGGGGAGAAGGTAAGGTACAGATTCGATCAAATGGAAAAAAAATAGGGGTATGTAATAAATAGCGCTCCATCTTGATTCTATCTTTTTTAGACGTTTGAGTTAATGAAGCACAACAAAACATGTTATTGTTTTTACATGTTAGAAAAATTTTCTTGATACTTCCAAGAGCGTCGCTGCTTATTGCTTATTTTGCTTGTACTTAATCCTTACCGATTAGAATTGAATTGGATTTATTAGATCGTTTCATCAATGGTATGGAGCAAAATCCTTTTTTGACTCTGTGCCAATAATTCGACTATTATTAGTGAATAATAATGGAATAATTCCTTCATATTCATAGAGATAGGGGATAGAATTCACATGGATATAGTAAGTCTCGCTTGGGCTGCTTTAATGGTAGTCTTTACATTTTCCCTTTCACTCGTAGTATGGGGAAGAAGTGGACTCTAGAGTCGAGGTACTACGAATTGAACTGAGGAATCAAACTGCATCAATTGTTTTATAAATTGTTTGGCAAAGATTTAACTCTTCTTATTAATTATTATTTTTATTATTTGAATTTTATTTCATTCTAGATAAAATTATCTGCATTTCCATATTATATTGAATTCTAGTAGAGTAATGTAGTCTATGAATAATCAAATATATTGAATAACAATAATCCTATATACTGAGTAAGAACTTTCTATATTATTTCATATTCATATATATATGACTTCTATTCTATGATATATGATATGAATAATAAAAAAAAAAGAAAAATACGAATAATATCATTTCAATCAAACAAATAAGGAATGAATACAAATGATTTGAAATCCGTTTATAACAAAATTCTTCCTAAAATTTCTATTTTGATAAACCCCGCTCTTAACAGTGTTACAGATCTAGACAATGCGGAAGAGTGTAAACCTTTTTTTAACCTTTTTATTTGCCTTTTTATTTGTTCTGTTTCCCCCTTTAACTGTTTAAAACTGTTTAAAGAGAAAAGAAAGCAGTTCGGTTATTATTCGGTTATTAAATATTCAATTAAGTGAATACATCTCGATAATTCATAGATACATGTAGGAAAATACGCATTTAGATTGTAGATTGATCTATATTAAGATTAAGCCGCCTACATCGTTATCCAGTACAAATACACTACATAACAATAACAATAATAGAGAGTATGGTAGAAAGAAATAGGAATCTTTCTACCATACTCATACTACCGGATCTCATAGAATACTGTTGATTCTAATCCGCTCATTTCGTTTAAGACACGAAATTGGAATCCTTTTCATTTTTCATTTTGTTTCTTCAATCATTGACAAGAATTAAGAAGTCAAGTTTCATTCAACTTTATCGCCCTGACTTTGACTGATCGTTTTTACGTATATTATAAGCAAAAAGGCAGTAGGAACTAGAATGAACAGTGCAGTAGCAATAAATGCGAGAATATTGACTTCCATAATCTCACTATTTATTTGATTTTTCTTTACTTCGCAATAACTCGGGATTTAATCCCATAGAGATGATAACTCTTTTGCCTGTAAATTAAATATCATGAATAACAATATCTGAACTATCAAATCGATTCATCGTCGAGAATTAAATAATATACCATAGGAAGATCCTTTATCCATACCGAATCAAAAATTTCTTGACTTTCTTTTTCTTTTTTATTTCTCACTTTTTCCATTCTTTTCTCTAAACGACTGCTTTCTCATCTGATGAAATCTCATCTAAACGCCTTTACGCTTACATTGGTTACAAACAAACCCCAACAAAGGATAAAAGCAAAAAAAAAAATAACCAGGGGTTATAACTTAACTCCTTTAAGAAGCCAATCTTCTTCGAAAACAAAAAAGGTGTGATAAAAATGAGTCCCAGTATAAAAAATCTATAAGATTCACTATATTTAGAGTTTTTTTCTTTGCCTTTATTTGATCTTTATTTATTTTATTAAGACTCCTCCTTCCTTGGATTAGGAAAGGACCGCGTATAATATATCAAAAAAATTCAGTGGGAAGTTTGAATGAGATAGATTTTTTCAAATTCAAATTAGTAATTGAGATTACACAAAATCGTAGTCAAAAAAGAAGATACTTTCTAATAAAGTATTCTATCAAAGTCACTATGTTAAATTCATTTTGTATCGTACAAATTAAATTCCATTTATGTATGTGTTCCCGACGAACATATGGTACTCTATTTTACATTACAAGACGTCGGAGTAATCGAAAATGCCAGATCCCAAGTATGGTATTAGTTTGAAATCCTCCATATATTGCTACCAATAATTGTACTAATCCACATATCTTTCTCTCCCACAAATCGGTACTAGGTAACGAAATGGAAATTCCCATATTTGTTTGATGGGAAATGAAAAACGAAAAATAACAAATAAAAAATAGAAAAATTAAGAGGGATCCCTTGGGAATGACATTATGCTATTTGTCCTCTTTTTACATTTTACAGAAAAAGGAGAGAGCAATTTATGTATTTTTTTTGTATTACATTTTGATCCGTCGGGACTGACGGGGCTCGAACCCGCAGCTTCCGCCTTGACAGGGCGGTGCTCTGACCAATTGAACTACAATCCCAGGGAAATAAAGTATACGGTATACATAGTCTTATGATTTCATTCAAAGACTTTCTATTTAGATTAGAATCGTCGTCTTGTAACAGAGACGTGAGTGATATATATCAATGCTTTTGAGTGCGAACAGCAAGGATTACTCGTAATCCTTTACTTATTTCCAAATCGATTGATAATCGTTCTTTCAATGAAAAAAATAATAAAGAAAAAAAGAATAAAGTAATGGAAAGAAAAAAACTCTTTTTTCTCTTAGACTTTATACTTACAGATCATGATATGAATCTAGATCATCAGCAAGATCATAATTTTTTTGAAAAAAGGAAAAGAGCCAAACAAAAAATAGCGGGTGGTACAACAATTTTCCCTTTTTTCTTTCGTATCGGGCATTTCTGGAGAACAAAGGGGTTATATCATTTCATGTCTGTGGATTAGCGAATTCTTGGGCCGAGCTGGATTTGAACCAGCGTAGACATATTGCCAACGAATTTACAGTCCGTCCCCATTAACCGCTCGGGCATCGACCCAGGAAGAATAAATTCTGGGCTTACTTAGAATCCCTGATCCATTTTTCCTTTCGTAATACCTTACCCCCAGGGGAAGTCGAATCCCCGCTGCCTCCTTGAAAGAGAGATGTCCTGAACCACTAGACGATGGGGGCATATTTGCCCGACCACCAGCACACTATGCTCATAGTATGAGCAGTTTTTTGAAATTGTCAACATACAATAGAATGATATGGTCTGACTAGATCCGAAGTATTTTTTCGTCTTTCATGATTCCATAGAATTTTTTGTCTATTTCTGAATCATTCATTAGAATCGCTATTCTATATAAATCTATTTTTTATTATCTACTATATTTCGATTTAGAATTTATATTTATGATTTGGACTTTTTTCTAAGAATTTTGTTCATCGAATCTCTTCATCAACGACTCATCTTGAATCTATGTTGAATTAGTAGGTACATGTATCAATCCAATGAATGGACTCAAGACGGACTCTAATTGAACGGACGTCTATCATAGCGAAATTCATTGGATTGATATTTATGAAATCCAATGTCAAAAACCTTTCTTATTTGCCCTATATTTCCTAGGTTACCCTATATGCACTAG